ATACCTTTTCTTGTGTCAAAGACTAGGAAGACATATAATCCCTCTTAGAATCGAATTCTTTTTTCCTCTCATTCATCTTTTTTATACTTTGGTTTATATTCTCCGATTATTTATCTTATGTTTCGTATTTAGTCAACTTTTATTCTATTAGAATTAGAATAGAAAACGATTGATTCATTCTATGGCATTTAAATCTGACAATAGTAACATAATCATACCGCTTCCATTTTTTTTATTGAAAAAACAAAGGAATAAAGAAGAGTTAAGTAAAGTAAAATAGTCTTCTTCACAGCATACATACTATGACTAATAATGCGGTACAAGTAATTCCCAAAATCTGATAGAAAAAGAATATAAAGAAGCAAAAGGCTTTTCATAAGTTTTTTTTGATCATACAGAATTAGATAACACAATTTCCAACAAGAATTTGGTTTTTTTTAGAACTTGATATTGATAAACTAGAAATTCATTTCAGACAATTGAACCTTCTCAAACTGTTTCTTTTTAAGAACCAAAAAGATTTGTGCCAAAATAATAGATGCCAAGAAGAGCAAAAGGCCTTGTACACGTAATGGATCTTGAAGTACTATTTCCGCATCCCCCTGACCAAATCCACCCACGTTAGGATTACTCGTTAACGGTTGATCCAATTTGATGGATTCGCCCTCTGAAACAAGAAGTTCTGGTCCTGGAGGGATAATATCAACCACTTGACGTCCATCCGATGCATCCACTATGGTTATTTCGTATCCCCCTTTTTCTTTTCGTATGATTTTGCTTACGCTACCCGCCGCTGTAGCATTATAAACATTATTGTTACTCTTGCTCCCGTCGGGATAAATCTGACCCCTTCCCCTGTTCCCGCCTACGTATATGGGATATTTTAAGAAGTGAACGTCTTTCTTAGTAGCGGGGTCTGGGGAAAGAATAGGAAAGGTGATTTCACTATATTTTTGACCAGGAACAGGACCTATTACAAGAATATTCTTTTTCGTGGGGCGATAGCTCTGAAAAGACAGATTTCTTATCTTTTCTTTAATCTCGGGCGAGATACGATCGGGAGGGGCTAATTCAAACCCCTCAGGTAAAATTAGAACAGCTCCCACATTTAAGGCTCCTTTTTTACCATTAGCAAGAACTTGTTTCAGTTGCAGATCATAAGGAATTCGAACAACTGCTTCAAATACAGTATCAGGAAGTACGGCTTGTGGAACCTCGATATCCACGGGCTTGTTAGCTAAATGGCAATTGGCACATACAATACGGCCAGTCGCTTCTCGTGGATTTTCATAACTCTGCTGTGCAAAAATAGGATACGCATTTGAAATGGGCACCCGAGTTATTATATATATTATGAGCGATACGGAAATGAATCGAATAATCTCTTCCTTTATCCAAGAAAAGGTATTTCTCATTTGCATAGTCCAATCATTGATCCCGAAAATTTCTACAATAAAATTAGATAAGTCACTAGTATAGTTTCCTATCTATGATTCTGTTATTTAATGAAATAATTTTACTCGAATATTGAAGGAATCCCCCGGGTGGGTAGAAAAAATAAGTACAATTTTGACTGTTTTACTTATGTTACAAAGTAAGAAACATTATAATTGGATCGGTCGATCATTTTTCAATCATTCATTGAATGATAAATCACTACAAGTGACGGAGATACACGATTTAAATAACGAAAAATCCAATATTTAAAAATTGTATCTAAAATGACTGGAAAAGTAGAAACAACGCCGGATATAATTTGATCATTTTGAGCAAATCCAAAATCTTTGTAGATAGAGGCAATCATTAGTTCCCAACCATGGGGCGAATGGAATCCTATACATAAATCAGTTAATAAAAGAATAGAAAAAGCTTTTATTGTGTCGCTTAAATTATATAGAAATTCTTGAAGACAAGAGTTAAGAAAAATAAGTTCTTCATTACTTAGAATAGAATAAACACTTAGAATAACGAAAGAAATTATATTTGTTGAGAAATGTAAAATCGTATGGATACGACCCTCATTGTGCATCTTGATCAATTGGATCGTTTCGTTGTAAACCCCAATGTGAAGCTTTTGTAAACGCCTTTCCGGGTATTCCTTTAGAATTTCGTCGAAGAGGGAGAGTTCCTCTAATTCTATGAATTTTTTTAGAATATTCTTTTCTTGAATATCATTCAAAAAGATTTCGGAGGGCCTAGTATTCCACCAATTATTAACCCAAGATTCCAGACTTTTATTAAATGTAAATGAGAGAGAGATCCACCAAGGCAAAAATACTATCGATGCAAGATATAAAAGGGAAATAAATGCGTTCTTTTTTGCCATTTGCTCGTCTGTGAATTTTGAAATGAACTCATCTCATTCGTCGACTCTCTCTATACGATACTAAGATTTATATCAAATATCAGTTCTATTACATTACAATGAGCCTATTCTCCGTTTTTTATTTGTGATTCCGTACAATGACAATGGGTTGGTCCTTGAATTTAGAAAGAATACAGAAAAACAATATAGAAATACAGAAATAGAATAAGAAAGATTCCACTTCAAATTGAATGAAGAAATAAATAAACTAGAATATTCTATAGAATATTCTTTCAAAATATATGATTCGAAGCAATTGTCCCCTTTGGATGAATGCACGAAAAAGCCATTTCAAATAATGAATATTATTCGAATTTCGAGACGAAAGAACTCCCAGTTTATCAAAATATCCAAAGATTTCGAAAAAAAAAATCGCTGGCCACAGGAATAATTGATAGAATTTTCTGAAGAATACTGCGATGCTATGATCAAAAATGAGTGTCAAAACAAGATAGAAATGTTATCATTATAAGCGGTCCAATCGGTTGGTAATTAAATAGCACAAAAAAAGATAAAAAATGTTGATTAACAAAAAAGGAGAGATGATTTACAAGAGAGAATCTATCTGTATTTACTAAATTCACAATATTGAAAAAAAAAAAAGAGAAATTCTTTATTCCGATTTCTTACTTGTTCCGTTACTGAATTGATTTAAGTGGATTTACATACTCATAAAAAATAATTTATGGATAAAAACTATTTCGCTTTAGGATTGGTCCGTGTACGTTTACTTTTTTTTTGTTCTAATCAGAGTTCGGCAGAAACTTCAGTTAAGTTATGCTATAGAAAAAAGAGAAAGAGAATTCTTGAGTTATAGTTTTTTCCCTTTTGCTAAGAATAAGAAAGCATTCGCCTTTTTTCAAAATACTTCAATTGGTACACACAAGAAATAGGCCAATTCAGCAGCTTTCTGTTCAATTTCTCGTAGAGTCAAATTCTCATCGGTACGAGTCAAGGGAATGGACCCCTGGCCTCTGATTTCCATATAAAGGACACGACGAGCATAAATACCCTCTTTAACTTCTATTCGGATGGATTGAATGTCTTTCATAAGGAATCGGAGAAAGATGCGACGATTTTTTCCAGGAAATCCCCAACGAAAAATACATACTATTCCTTCTTTTATATCGAATCGATCATAACCACTACCCACATTCCACGAAATTGTGGACCACAAATATGAACTAATAAAAAGACCCGCGATTCCATAGAAAGACATAACGATTCCTTGTGGAAAAAAAATTATTTGCTGAGAGGGAAATAACGGTATAAGATTCCTACCAAGATAACTAGAAGTTCCAACCAATAAAAACCCTAATGAACCTAAAAAAAGGATAAAAGCCCAGCAGACATTACTCGGTTTTCGAGACCCCGCTATAAGTTCTATCCATATACGGTCTGATCGCCAACTCATACTATATTAGATCTAGTTGCATTTTATTATAATTGGGAGATAAACCCCAATAAATTTGACTTTAATCTTTTTGTTTCCGAAGTAATCCTCATCGACTAGCACTATTATGATGTGAAGCTTTAGGAGTAATTCATCAATTGCTTAGAGATAAACTAAACTAATAACATCTTTTTTTTTTATGATTTCTTATAGATATCCACAGACATTTAGATATATTGACTTTACGTTTCAGAAATTCATCCCGATAATGATTTATCTTCAAATAGCTATAATTCATTTTCCCATAGATCGTGTTTATGCATACGAACTTCTGTTCGGAAGAAGCTACACATTATACCATATTCTACTACATAGAGAATTGTACTATGATCCAAGTAAGCCTAAGTCTTGAAAAAACAATAGATAAGATTAAATCCCATAATATCTAAAAAATCTTGTTTTTTTGAACATGAAGAGATAAAGAAACCATTGCAATTGCCGGAAATACTAAGCCTACTAAAGGCACAAAAATAGCGGGTAAGTTGCTGATAGTTGTCATAGAATGAGTACCTCGATTTAATAATTTAATATTTGTACCTCTTATTTATTGTTATATTTGTTGTTATATTAACATTTTATCCTGTTATTGTTATAAAGATATATTCAATTATACTATATATATAGAATTCTACTTAAGTGAGTATTGAGTATATACAATACTAAAGAATATAGAATATAAGAGTATATTATGTATATACTAATAAGGAATAAATCTAATAGGGCGTAGAAATAGTAATCTATATAGAGATACTAATATATATATAATATATTAAATAGATTATATAAGTATATCAAAGTATATAACATAGATGCATACTTAAACATATATTAAGTTAAGTATATAATAAATATAAATGTAAATTAAAAGTGTAAATAAATGGGCTTATTCATCATTTCTATATGTTTCTACATGAAATATATACGATAATCTACGATAATTCACTTTACTTTTTTATTATTTTATTCATTATTTTTATTAGTCTATTTTTTTGTATCTATTCTAAATCTTTATTAGTATATGTATATTAGAATTTTATAATCTTGAAACTTTAATAGAAAATTGAAGAGTTTAATCTATATAATCTTAAATATAATCTTAATATATTTAAATATATTTAATTTAATAATTTATTAAATTAAAGCTTTGTTTTTTTCTACTTGATTGAAGTTTGAGTCAAAGGA